AAATCCTCTTCTATCTGTTGCGGGTTGAGGACTCCTCCCCCTTCTTCAAACTCCGATTCATATTTTTCATGGAGAAATCTCTGATCAACGATAGAACAAGATCCATTTTGAATCATATTGAAAGGATTCCTAGGTTCGGACCGAAGAAGCAATGTCACTCGATCATTATCAAACTGACTGCAATTTTTTTCTGTCCGTGAGGATCCCACCAGAGCGCTTTCTACTTCTAATAGGCCATGAACTAGATCAGAATTATTCTCAACGAGTCCATAAGAAATGATCCCATTTTTTTCATCAGGTCCGGGTAGAGACCAAAGGTCTTGAGCGACCGATCCGGCAGAACAACTCAAAAGATAAAGAAGTATCGTTAATTTCTTCATGTTCGTTCCAAGTTCGAAGTACCATTTGTACAAATAAGAATCCCCCTCGTTACATGATTTCTTCTTCATATAGATAGATATAGGATCTATGGAGCAATTACTTAGAAGTAAATTTTGTGAAACAACCCTTCCTATCTGATAGAAAAGGATCCCATGATCCTGAACCGATCTTACCTGAGATCGCAAATCCCAAGTTTGCCTATGAAGAGCAGATCTAATTATATTAGTGTCTATAATGGATTTTTTTTGTATAATACTAATCGATAAGGCCTCATTAGTAAGTGCTACAAGATCTCGTACATTGGAACCCATAGTTATGGTTATGGAACCGAATCCATTAGTATAGAACATTTTCTTTTCCAAGTGAAATCCCTTAGTATATGAAAGAGTGAAAAAGTGCTTTCGTTGTTGTGGAATAAGAAGTCTTCGCATCTTAATGCATGTATTTAATTTATTCGGAGCTATTAGAGCGGGATCTACTTTTTTGGGAATATGAGTCGAAGCAATAATAAGAATATTCCTAGTGGAACATCTTTCACAATCCCTGGAGAGATAGTTCACTAATAGACCGAGGGATAAGTAATTCGACTCATTCACATCCAGATCATGAATGTTTGGGATCCATATTATGCAAGGAGACATTGCTTTTGCTAATTCGAATTGAAAGGTGATATAAAATCGGTCTATTTCCGGCATCATATCCATAGTTAGCATATTCATCATAGTTAGAAGCTCCAGCTCCATATTAAGGTCACGGTCGATATCGTCACTATCATCAATATCGTCACTATCGTCACTATCATCAATAAGAAAACCCTTAGGCTTGTTATCCAGGAACTTGTTCAGAAATACTGTAATGAAAGGAACATAGGAGTTTGTCGCTAGGTATTTGACCAAATAGGATCGTCCAGTTCCTATAGAACCTATCACTAAAATACCCCTAGGGGGGAGTAGGGCTAAGCGGAGCGAAAAGGGTTTTCCATGAGATGCGAAATGAAAACTATTAGCCCCCCACATGGTTTGTGAATAAATAATTGTCTGATAATGAGCAAGAAATATCCGTCTTTCTGCTAAACAGGATGTATTGAACTCATAATTCATTAGATACTTTTTATGAATGTCAACTAAGTATCGTAAGTAAATTGCTCCAGGTTGTTCAATCATTTGATAACCAGAGTTATTCTTTGATAAATGATCACTATGAGTCAGACTCAATAGAATTTGATCAATCCTTTTTTCTGTCGTTAAAGTAGAGAACTGAACCAAGAATTCTCTTTCTTTATCATCAATCGAATCACTATTCGAGACCCAGGATTCTATTTTATCATCAATCCAATCACCATTCACGTTTTTTATTTTTCTTATCAAGGAATAGATCGCTTTACTTGTATGACTTATATGTCTTGTATTTCTCGAAAAAGCGATTCGATTGATGGGATTTGGTATGAGACTTATGAGATCGATGAGATTCCAATATTTCTTCTTAAAACGTATTGATTTGACCCCATAAGCGGGACCACCACCCCATAGCATGTTGCCACCAGAAGCAAAACCCCGTATTTCTTCTAGAGAATCTCCTAATTGTTCCAGAGCAACTAGAAAGAGATTCTTTAACCAGAAAGAATTCAGTTCAGATGTAGGATACCTATCCAGAAGTTTTTGCAACTCAATCATGTATGATGGAATCATCAAAGATTTGACCTTTTCGAACTCTGTCTGTAAATCACTATAGACTCGAGAAACAAAGAGAAGATGTGTACGAACGAGACATCCAGCAACAAGAAGAAGGAAAAGGATTGAATAGAGGAACTCCCAAACATTTAGCGATCTCAGATGTGTCGATATCAATAGTGACTCATTTTTTCGATGAATAATTTCTTCGGATAGAAAAAGATTATGTAAACAATTACTCGGAATCTCACTTATCAGATTCCATATCTTACTTATCAAATTCCCTTGTGGAAGACACAATGAAATCCGATAAGTAAGATATGATATATCTGATCTATGCATAATATCATGAAAAATAGATACAAATTTTTGGCTGCTACTTAGTATCGGCAATAGGTCTGAAAAAGTATCTAAAAATATGAAATTTAGATATTTGTACCCTGTTAAGGTAAGGAACCATGGTATATATGTTTGGAATAGATTCCATTTTGAGAGAGTTGAAAAAGCACTATCTCGTTGAAAGGTTCTATACATATGCCCTTTCTCAAGGCATTTTTTTGGACAAGGACTCCATTTTTTCCTCTTTTCGGATGGTAAATATTTATCAGAACATGGAGTGTGAATCAAACCCATGTTTGAATTGAAATTGAGATACTGATGCAAGTTTTTCCCTTCTGAATCAGATAGATTCATATCTGAAAGAGGTTGACAATAAGTTCTTTCAAAATTGACTATTTGTCCCTCTGTTAGAGGTGTTCCAGAAATGTCTGCGATCAAGTAAATAGCTCTACGAACGAATGAATCGGATCGAATTGGAAAATGGAAAGATTTGTACAAGTCATACCCTTCGTCGCCACTTTGCGAAAAATCGTTAGGTATCAATATGTTACATACCTGTGACTCGATTGGTGAAATAGTATCTCTCTCCCCAAAAGCATGTTTTTTTTTACCACCGCAAAAATATAATATTTTGTTGCGAATGAACAAGATATTGAGGAATTGTCCATACGTAAAATCATAATTATTGATACAGGCCTTTTCCACATAAAAAGGAAATCTTTTGTTACAATAGAAACAGAAGTGATATCGATTATTCAAGAATCGAAGTCGATTTGCTTTATAAAAAGAGGATATCAATGAACTTCGATGAAATGGTTTTACGGGATTCAGCCAATTGTTTTGATCGTGGGATATCATTGAGAAATAGGAATCCGTGTTATCAAAAGATTTCCTGCAATTCTTTCTAGTATGGAATGAGTCAATCATCCACTTTGGTATCTTATTGAACAAAAATGGTGATATTATTCCTTCATTGATCAAGAATTTCGATTTTTGGGAAGTATCATAGTCATCCAATAATAAGGGTTTCCATTTTTTCAAATGAAAGATTTGAATACCTATTGATTCTAACAACTGATTACAGAGTGGATCATTCGGACCTTTCAATTCATAGATATGGATCTCGGACCTATGAATGGGGATACTCCCGAAACTCACAAAGAAAAAAGGAAGTGAGTTAGACAAAAAGAGAAGAAACTTGGACAAAAAGAAACAAAGTGACTTAGACAAATATTTTTTGTTGATAACCTCAGACCAATCAATCGAATATTGATTAATATGGAATCGATCGAACACTACTTGAAAACGGCTATTCTGCTCAGAAATGAAATGATCCAAATGTTCCTGGAAATTCTTTATTCCATTGGACCATTTGTATCTATATGCATTAGGATCCCGATTCATGGATCTCTCCGTTCGAGAAATCAAAATAAGAAGATCGAACCATTTCTTCTGACTCTTTTTCAAATTTGATAAATGTTGGTTGATCGTGTATTTCATTATAGTTCTATGATTCAGAGTATCATTTCCTATTTGATACCCTTGAATTCCATATTCGAAGTTGCGATCGAATCGATTCTTTTTAATGAATCGATTCAATACATTTCTTATGTAACCAGGGATGCTATATTGGATTTGAATCAGATTCCGGATCAATCTATATTGATTGACTGCCTCTATTATGTTGTTGCTAGCAAATACCACTATTTTTGGTTTTGGATCTTCCAAATCATTCCCGCAAGAGGTCTGGACCCATTTTTTTATGATCCTTCGATAAAAAGATTCATTCTTTTCATAAAAAAGAGGAGGTAGAACCAATAAAGATTGATTTTTCGATTCATCCCTAGAGTTGAATACCTCATTCAAGAATTGTTTTTGCTCCAATCCGGAGGAATCAATAGAAAAAGTAAATTTCTTATGATACACCAGATCCGGCTCAGTTATTGATAGAGTGAATAGATCTGCCATTTCTTGAAATATCTCTTCTGATTCAAAATCGTGGTGTAACGTGTATCCCCCCCTGTTCCGGTCATGGAATAAATGAAATAAACTAAAAAACGGATTTTTGTTCAAGAATGAAATCTTATTGGAACTGTCCAGTTCATCCTTCGGAACCATATCACATCCCGAATCTGATGAAATAGGATGAATTGAGACGGTATTTTGTAAGTACATAATTATCTTGAATATATTAACTATTTCTTTATTTTCCGATCGCCTGGAAAGAACAAAAGAAACATCTTGTTCTTTCTTCAACAATTTCTGATCTCTAGTGGACCTCTCAGTAGGATTCGAACCCAGATGAAGTTCTGACCATCTGTCAGAGAAAAAAGAACGATTGGCTCTTGCCGGATTCCAAAGAAATTCTTCGATTTTTTCCGGAAGCAGATGATTATTCATCTCCTTCTCACGTTTCATGAATAGTCGGCACATTGAGGAATATCCAGAAAGGCTTTTAGGGAATCGCTCTGATTCTATCTCTGTTCGTTCCGTTTGAAGAAAGAAAGGATCCCAACAAAGAATCGATCTTTCTTTTAGTTGCTGAATCTCTCTTTGATTGATCAATGTGTGATATTTCGAATCCTCATTCCTAATGGAATCGAAATGATC